ATAAACTTTATTCTTCCATTTTAAATTATAAACATGATTTTTAAAATTTAAAAAAATGTCATTTTTGTGCATAAAATTAAAATATCATTTTTTTATTAACTATGAAGAATCTTTTAGAAAGCATTTTTTGGAGGTAAAAAAAAAAACAGGTTTTTTTCTAAATTAAAATTTACTTAATATATTACTTATTCTTAATTTATTAATTAATAATATATTTATAAATTCTAACCTATAATTATATATATATAATATAAAATTTAAGTAAAAAATATAATTTTAAATTCATTATTAATGAAAGATTAAGAAATCATATTATAAATTTATATAACTATTAATTATTTCTAAATTTATATTAATAAATTTATTATATATTAATATATTATATAAATTTATATATAATATATTTATAAATATATAATATATATATAAATAATACATATATTAATATATAATAAATTAATTGTTATAAATCTATAATTATTGTTTATATATATATATAAATATATTGTTAATTAATATATAATTAATTTATTATATAATAATAAATAATTGATATGAAATTGAAAATTTTTTAAAAAAAAAAACTACTTTTTTCTATTAACTAATTTATTTTATTGAATAAATAATTAATTTTATCATAAAAAGTTATTTAAATACTAGGGTTTTTTTGGCTTAAAATGGAAATTTTAGTTAGTTAATAAAAAATAGTTTTAGGAAAATTTAAGAGTTTGTTTTTAAATATTTAGATAGATTATTTCCTAGATTGTTAGTTAATGTGAAATTGGTAATTTTATATATTGGAGATTTTAGGTTATTTTTTAATTTTCTTTTAAAAAAATATAATTATGTTTATTTTTTAAAATTGAAGAATAAAGTTTTATTATTATTTTGAGGGGTTAAATTAAATTTAATATTTACATGTAAATATTAGTATGAATAAAGGTTGATATTTAAATAATGCAATAATTAGGGGTTATTCGCAGTAGAAAATTTTAAATATTAACGAAAGTTAGATTTGGGGAAGATTTTTAGTATTAACAAAATTTGTGCCAGCAGTTGCGGTTATACAAATAATACAATTTAATTAGTTTTAGTATTAATATGTAAGAAATTAATAAATTTTAAGGGGAAATTTATTAGGTGAAATTTTAAATTTTTAGGGGATTTATTTGTTATTATTATTTAAGAAATTTAAAAATAAACTAGGATTAGATACCCTATTATTTTAAATGTAAATTTATACTAGATTAGTATTAGTTATGTTCTTGAAAATTAAAGATTTTGGCGGTTTTTTAGTCTATTCAGAGGAACCTGTCCTATAATTGATAGTCCACGATTTTTGTGACTTTTTTTAAGAGTTTGTATATCGTCGTAGTTAGAATATTCTAAAAGGATTTAAATTTTCAAGATTTATTTTTTAAAGGAAATCAGATCAAGGTATAGCTTATAAAAAAGGAGAGATGGGTTACATTAATTTTAATTTTTGATTATTTATTGAAAATATTTATGAATTTGGATTTGAATGTAATTTTATTTAGATTAATAAAATGATTTAAGCTCTAAAATATGTACATATCGCCCGTCGCTTTCATTTTAAGGTGAAATAAGTCGTAACAAAGTAGGTTTACTGGAAAGTGGGTCTAGAAAGCAAGTTAGAGCTTGCTATAAAGCATTTTATTTACACTAAAAAGTTAATTGTGAAATTCAATTTTTCTTGAAATAGAGAAAATTATTAATTATATTTGAATTTTATATGTTAACAAAAAAAGTTTATTCTAAGTAATTTTCAAGAACAGTGAAGACTTATTATAGAGAATTAGTATTGTAAAAGAATTTTTTTATATACATAAAAGAAAAAATTATTTTTGTACCTTGTGTATCAGGGTTAATTAAATTTTATAAGGAATATTTATTTTCTCGAATTTAAAAGAGCTAAGTTTGAATAGATTTAATTGTGGAATAAATTTTTTTAATTTGAATTTAGTAGTGAAATGTTATTCGTTTTTAATATATCTAGTTATTAAAGAAAAAAGTTTAATTTGTTAATTATAAATTATTTAATTGTTTAATTAATTAGATTGTTGTAATTGGTTATTTGAAAGGGGATGAGCTTTTTTTAAGATATTTAAAAATTTTAGAGATAATGGAAAAGTATAGGGTTAGAAGTGCTTATTAATAATAAAGTGTTATAATTAGTTTTGCTAAAAATATTATTTTTATTTATTTTAAATGATTTATTTAATAGAATAGGGAAATATTAAATTTATTGTTATAATGATTAAATTAGTATTATTGAGTTTGTAAAATAATTTTTTAGGGGAGGTTATTTTAAGGAATTCGGCAAATATTTTTTTCACCTGTTTATTAAAAACATGGCCTTTTGATAATAATTTAAGGTCTAGCCTGCCCACTGAGGATTTAAATGGCCGCGGTATTTTGACCGTGCTAAGGTAGCATAATCATTAGTTTTTTAATTGAAAGCTGGAATGAAGGGTTGAATGAGAAAAATTCTGTCTCTAAATTATTTTGTAAGAATTTTATTTTTAAGTAAAAAAGCTTAAATGTTTTTAAAAGACGAGAAGACCCTATAGAGTTTTATATAATATTTAAATTTATCATTTAGAAATATTATTTAAATATGAATTTTATATTTGATTGGGGTGATTGAAAAATTTAATAAACTTTTTTTATATAAAACCATTGATTTATGAAAATTTGATCCATTGATAATGATTAAAAGAAAAAATTACCTTAGGGATAACAGCGTAATTTTTTTTGAGAGTTCTAATCGAAAGAAAAGATTGCGACCTCGATGTTGGATTAAAATTAATTTTTGGTGTAGAGGCTAAGAATTTTAGGTCTGTTCGACCTTTAAAATTTTACATGATCTGAGTTTAAACCGGTGTGAGCCAGGTTGGTTTCTATCTTTAAATAATTTTTATATTTTAGTACGAAAGGACCAAGTATAAAATAAATTATTAATTTTATGAATAATCGTGTTATTTTGGCAGAATAGTGCGATTGATTTAGAATCATTATATGTAAAAATTTTACAAATAGCACTTGTTTGTAAAGGATATTATTATGGTTTTAATTTCTTCATTATTATTAGTAATTTGTGTTTTAGTAGGGGTAGCTTTTTTAACATTATTAGAACGAAAGGTTTTAGGTTATATTCAAATTCGTAAGGGTCCTAATAAGGTTGGATTTATGGGGTTAATTCAGCCTTTTAGAGATGCAATTAAATTATTTACTAAAGAACAGACTTATCCTTATATATCTAATTTTAATTTATATTATTTGTCTCCTGTAATAAATTTATTTTTAGCTTTAATTTTATGATTATGTGTTCCTTTTTTAACAGTAAATGTAAGATTTAATTTATCATTATTATATTTTTTAAGAATTTCTAGATTGGGAGTTTATACAGTTATGTTAGCAGGTTGATCTTCAAATTCAAATTATTCTTTGTTAGGAAGTTTACGTGCTGTAGCTCAAACTATTTCATATGAAGTTAGTTTAGCTTTAATTTTATTGTCATTTTTATATTTAATTTTAAGTTTAAATATATTAGATTTAATAAAATTTCAAAAATATATTTGATTTGTATTTTTAATGATACCTTTAAGTTTAATATGGTTAGTTTCTAGATTAGCAGAGACTAATCGAACACCTTTTGATTTTGCTGAAGGAGAATCAGAGTTAGTTTCAGGGTTTAATGTTGAGTATAGAAGAGGGGGATTTGCTATAATTTTTTTGGCTGAATATGCTAGAATTTTATTTATAAGATTTGTTTGTTGTTTTTTATTTTTAGGAGGTGATTTAATTAATTGATTATTTTTTTTAAAGATTACTATAATAAGGTTTTTTTGAATTTGAGTGCGAGGAACTTTACCTCGATTTCGATATGATAAATTAATATATTTAGCATGAAAAAGGTATTTACCTATTTCATTAAATTTTTTAATTGTATTTATAAGGATAAAAATATTGTTTTTTATCTTTTTGATTTAGTTAATAGAATTTAGTAAAAGTTAATAGAAAATTTTAATTTCTTTTTTATATTTTCAAAATATATACTTTTACAAGTTCATTAACTAATTTTTAAATAGAATTTTATCTTGAAGTTTAGCTAATATAGGATTGATTAAATAATAAGAAAAATAAACTACAGTTAAAATTTGACCTGTAAGAATATAGGGATCTTCAACTGGTCGAGCTCCAATTCATGTTAATAAAATAATAATAGTAAATAGGGATCAAAATAATGTTTTATTAATTGGATAAAATTGTCTTCTTAGGAATTTTTTCTTGTTTGAGAAAGGTAGTGTATATAAAATTGCAATAGATAAGACTAGGGCAATTACACCTCCTAGTTTATTAGGAATAGAACGAAGAATTGCATATGCAAATAAAAAATATCATTCTGGTTGAATATGAACAGGAGTTACTAGAGGATTTGCTGGTACAAAATTATCAGGATCTCCTAAAAGGTAAGGATTTCTAAGAGTTAAAATAATAAGTAGAAAGGATATAATTAAGAATCCTAATAAATCTTTTAAGGAAAAATAAGGGTGGAAGGGTAATTTATCAATATTACTATTTGTTCCTAAAGGATTATTAGAACCTGTTTGATGAAGGAAAAGTAAATGGATAATTACTAAAGCTGCAACTACAAAAGGTAATAGGAAATGAAGAGTAAAAAATCGATTTAAGGTAGCATTATCAACAGCAAATCCCCCTCAAATTCATTGAACAATAGATGTTCCTAAATAAGGAATGGCTGATACTAAATTAGTAATAACTGTTGCTCCTCAAAATGATATTTGTCCTCAAGGAAGAACATAACCAAGAAAAGCAGTTCCTATGACAACAAAAAAAATAGTTACTCCGATTATTCATGTTTCTATAAGATTATATGATCTATAGTAAATTCCTCGTCCAATATGAATATATAAGCAAATAAAAAAAAAAGAAGCTCCATTAGCATGTAAGGTTCGGATTAGTCAACCATAATTTACATCACGACAAATATGAGCAACTCTGCTGAAAGCTAAATCTACGTGAGGACAATAATGTATAGCTAAAAATAGTCCAGTTACAATTTGGATTCCTAAACAAAGGCCTAATAGTGAACCAAAATTTCATAATGTTGAGATATTGGAAGGCGAAGGTAAATCAATTAAAGATCCATTAATAATTTTTAAAAGAGGTGAAGTTTTACGAATAGGTATTTTCATTAATTTTTTTGACGTAAAGGTCCATAAGTAACATTAGTAATTTTAACTACTATGATTAATGTAATTAATAAGTAAATAATTATTATTGTAAAAATTAGATTATTAGGTCAATTTAAAAATTTATTAAGTGTAAATGAAAAATTTTTATTTATTGGTAATGGGATTAAATCATTAATAGAAAGTTGATGAAAAAAAAAATAATCAAAAATTAAAAAAATTGATATACTAAAAAAAATTAAACTAAAGGTTATGAATAGTTTTGTTGAAAATTTAAATTTTTCATTAGAAGCAATTCTAGTTATATAAATAAATAGAATTAGTATTCCCCCAATTATAATTAAAAAAATAATATAAGAAAATCAATAATTAAATCTTATTGATCCAGAAATTAAGGCAATTAAAATAGTTTGGATTAATAAAATTAATCCTAAGGAAAGAGGATGAGTTAAGAATATAAAAATTGAGGTTAATGCAATTGAAATATTGAATAAAATTAATATAATTTCAGAGAATAGTTTAAATAAAATTTTAATTTTGGAGATTAAAGAAAAAGAAAGTTTCTTTTTCTCTGATGTTTTAAAAGAATAATTCTTATTTTTGATTTACAAGACCAATATTTTTTTTAAATTATTAAAACTAATGTTAATATATTTAGGACTTTCAATTATTTTAACGTTGTCTGGGATAGTAGTATTTGCTTTAAAACGTAAACATTTACTTATTATATTATTAAGATTAGAGTTTATTGTTATTTCTTTATATTTTAATATATTTATTTATTTATCACAAATTGATTATGATTATTTTTTTTTAATATTTTTTTTAACTATAAGTGTTTGTGAAGGATCATTAGGATTGGCGATGTTAGTTTTAATAGTTCGAACGCATGGTAATGATTATATTTTATCATTTTCATCTTTATGATAAAATTTATTTTAAGATTGGTTATATTGATACCTTTATGTTTTATTTCGGAGTTTTGGTTAGTTCAATTTATTTTTTTTTTTTTAAGGTTTTTATATTTATTTAATATTTCAATAAGTTTTATTTGAACTAATATTTCTTATTTTCTAGGAAATGATTTGATATCTTTTAGATTAATTTTATTAAGATTTTGAATTTGTAGTTTAATAATTTTAGCTAGGGAAAAAATTTTGAAGTTAAAAAATTATAGAAATTTATTTTTATTTATTATAGTAAATTTGATGATTGCATTATTCCTAGCTTTTTCTTCGATAAATTTATTTGTTTTTTATTTATTTTTTGAGATTAGTTTAATTCCTACATTAATTTTAATTATTGGTTGAGGTTATCAACCTGAACGAGTTGAAGCTGGAATTTATTTATTATTTTATACTTTATTAGTTTCTTTACCAATAATAGTAGCAATTTTTTTTTATTATGAAAATTGATTTAGATTAGATTATTATTATTTAACTAAAAATTTAAATAATATTTTTATATATTTATGTATAAATTTTGTTTTTTTTGTGAAAATACCTATATTTTTTGTTCATTTGTGATTACCAAAGGCTCATGTTGAGGCCCCAGTTTCTGGTTCAATGATTTTAGCTGGTATTATATTAAAGTTAGGAGGTTATGGATTGATACGATTATTTAATTTATTTATAGAAGTAGGAATAATTTTTAATTTAATTTTTATTATTATTAGAGTAGTTGGAGGATTTTTTGTATCTTTGATTTGTTTACGTCAAAGAGATATTAAATCTTTGATTGCTTATTCTTCTGTAGCTCATATAGGTTTAGTATTAGGAGGAATTATAACTTTAAATATTTGAGGATTTTGGGGATCTTTAGTTATAATATTAGCTCATGGTCTTTGTTCTTCAGGATTATTTTGTTTGGCCAATATAACTTATGAGCGAATTAATAGACGTAGAATTTATTTAAATAAGGGTATATTAAATTTGATTCCTAGAGTTTCGTTATGATGATTTTTATTAAGATCTTCAAATATAGCAGCTCCACCTTCTTTTAATTTATTAGGTGAAATTATATTAATTAATAGATTAGTTAGATTTAGGGATTTTTTAATATTATTTTTAGGGTTAATTTCTTTTTTTAGGGCAGCATATTCATTATTTTTATATGCTTATTCTCAACATGGTCAAATTTATTCTGGGGTTTATTCAATTTATGGGGGTGTATTTCGTGAATATTTATTATTATTTTTACATTGATTTCCTTTAAATATTTTAGTATTAAAGGGGGAAGTTTTTACTTTATGAATTTATCTAAATAGTTTAAAAAAAATATTGATTTGTGGAGTCAAAGTTATAAAAATTTATTTTAGATAATGTCTATTTGTAAAGTTTATTTTAATTTATTTTTATTTTTAGCAATTAATTTATTTTTAAGAGGTTTATTATTTTTAATTTGAGATTATAGTTTAATTATTGAATTAGGTTTATTAAATTTAAATAGTAGAAATATTGTTATAACTTTATTTTTTGATTGAATGTCTTTAATTTTTATAAGATTTGTCTTATTTATTTCAAGAATAGTAATTTTTTATAGAGAGGAATATATATTTGGTGATTTAAATTTAAATCGTTTTATTTTATTAGTAGTAATATTTGTTTTATCTATAATGTTATTAATTATTAGACCAAATTTAATTTCAATTTTATTAGGATGAGATGGTTTAGGTTTAGTTTCTTATTGTTTAGTTATTTATTATCAAAATGTAAAAAGTTATAATGCTGGTATATTAACGGCATTAACTAATCGTATTGGTGATGTAGCTTTATTATTATCAATTGCTTGAATATTGAATTTTGGAAGATGAAATTTTATTTATTACTTAGAATTTTTCAAAAATGAAGTTATTATAGAATTAATTTCTATTTTAGTAATTTTAGCTGCTATAACAAAAAGAGCTCAGATTCCATTTTCTTCTTGATTACCTGCTGCTATAGCAGCTCCAACACCAGTTTCTTCTTTAGTTCATTCTTCAACTTTGGTAACTGCTGGTGTTTATTTATTAATTCGTTTTAATTTTGCATTTTCTGAATCTTTAATGATAATTTTATTATTATTAGCAAGTTTAACTATATTTATATCAGGTTTGGGGGCTAATTTTGAATATGACTTAAAAAAAATTATTGCACTTTCAACATTAAGTCAATTAGGTTTAATAATAAGAATTTTAGCCTTAGGGGGGCATAAGTTAGCTTTTTTTCATTTATTAACACATGCTTTATTTAAGGCATTATTATTTATATGTGCAGGAGCTATTATTCATTCTATAAGAAATTGTCAAGATATTCGTTATATAGGAAATATAATTAATCAAATACCTATTGTTTGTGCATTTTTTAATATTTGTAATTTTTCATTATGTGGATTACCATTTTTATCAGGATTTTATTCAAAAGATTTAATTGTTGAATTTATAAGTATAAATGTATTAAATATTTTTATTTATTTATTATTTTATATTTCTATTGGATTAACAGTTTGTTATAGATTTCGTTTAACATATTATAGATTGGTTGGTAATTTTAATTTTATTAGATTAAATTGTCTTTTTGAGGAGCAAAGATTTATATTAAAAGGAATAGGAGGTTTAATTTTTTTTGTTGTTTTTAGTGGTAGAATATTAAGTTGATTAATATTTTCTACTCCTTATTTTATTTGCTTACCTTTATTATTAAAAATAATAACTTTAGTTATAATTTTAATTGGAATATATTTAGGATATGAAATAGCAAAATTTAAAATTTTTTATTCGATGAAATCTTTAAGATGATTAACTTTAAGAAGTTTTTTAGCAATAATATGAAATATACCTATTATTTCAACTTTAGGAATTAATAAATATCCTTTAAGAATAGGTGAGGTTTATATTAAAAGATTCGATCAAGGATGAATAGAATTTTATGGAGGTCAAGGATTAAGATTAAATTTGAAATTTTTATCTCAAAAATTTCAAATATTATCTATTAATCATTTAAAAATTTATTTTTTAATAATAATTTTTTGAGTTAGGATTTTAATTTTATTATTTTATTCAAATAGCTTAATTTAGAGCATGATATTGAAGATATTAAGGTAATAGTTATATTTTTGAATAATTTATAAGAAAATTTCTAATTTTACAGTGAAAATGTAATGTTTTTATTAAACTATATAAATAGAAATATAAACGAAATTTCATCGCTTAAGATTTAAGTTAGAAGCTTAATCTTGAATATCATATTTCTTTAATTGGGAAATTTTCCAATGTTATCATTAACAGTGATATACCTCTATTTTGGTTTCAATTAAAATAAGAGTGATTAAATCACTAAACTTTTAGGTCGAAACTAAATGCAAATTTTGCTTCTTATTAAAGATAAATTGATAAATCAATACTTTTTAAGTGCAAATTAAATGTTATAGTTAACTATTATCCTTAAATTGCTCAATTTAAAGCACCTTGGTTTCATTCGTGAAATAGACCTAAAATTAAAATAATAATAAAAAATAAACTAATTATTGAATAATTTAAAATATTAGAAATTTTTATTGTAATAATTAGTGGTAGTAGTAAGGTAATTTCTACATCAAAAATTAAAAAAATTACTGCAATTAAAAAAAATTGTAAAGAAAAGGGCATTCGTGCAGAATTTTTGGGATCAAATCCACATTCAAAGGGAGATCTTTTTTCTCGATCTATAAATCTTTTTTTAGATAAAAGATTAATAATAATAACTATAATAAAAGCAATTAAAAAAATTATTAATGATAATATTGAAATAAGTTTAATTATTTATACTAGAATTTCTAGATTTTTTGATTGGAAGTCAAATATAATATTTATATTATATAAATAATTATCTACCTCATCAATAAATTGAGATATAGAGAAATAATCATACAACATCAACAAAATGTCAATATCAAGCTGCTGCTTCAAATCCAAAATGGTGAATAGAACTAAAGTGATTTAATTTATGTCGAATTAAACAAATTAATAGAAAAGTTGATCCAATAAGTACATGTAACCCATGAAAACCAGTTGCTATAAAAAATGATGAACCGTAAACAGAATCGGCAATAGTAAAAGAAGCTTCAATATATTCATATGCTTGAAGTATTGTAAAGTAAATTCCTAAAGTTACTGTTAAAATTAATCCATGAAGAGCTTGAGTATAATTATTTTCTATAAGTCTATGATGAGCTCAAGTTACAGTTAATCCTGAAGTTAATAAAATTAATGTATTTAAGAGAGGAATTTCTAAAGGATTAAAGGTTTGAATTCCTTTAGGAGGTCAAATTATTCCTAGTTCAATTCTAGGAGATAAAGAATTATGAAAAAATCTTCAAAAAAAGGAAATAAAAAAGAAAATTTCAGAAGTAATAAAAAGAATTATTCCTCATCGTAATCCTATTGTTACTGTGTAAGTATGTAAACCTTGATAAGTTCCTTCTCGAGTAATATCTCGTCATCATTGGTATATTACTAATCTTGTAATTAAGAATCCTAATAATAAAAGATTATTATTATAAAGATGAAATCATTTAATTAATCCTATTATTGTTGTTATTGCACCTAAGGCCCCTAAAAGAGGTCAAGGTCTTACATCTACTAAGTGGAATGGGTGGTTTTTATGAAGACTCATTAATTTACTTCTCTTGAGTATAAGGTTCTTAAAATAGCAAATACATAAGATTGAATAATAGATACAGCTGATTCTAAAATTAATAATAAAATTTGAACTAAAATTAGAATATTAATTATTAAAATATTAAGGGAAGGACCTGTGTTTCCCAATAATGTTATTAAAAGATGTCCAGCAATTATATTAGCTGATAATCGAACAGCTAATGTTCCAGGTCGAATAACATTTCTAATAGTTTCAATACAAACTATAAAAGGTATAAGAACTGGTGGAGTTCCTTGAGGAACTAAGTGGGCAAATATATGAATAGTATTATTTAATCATCCGTAAATTATAAATCTTAATCATAAAGGTAATGCTAAGGATAAAGTTAAAGTTATGTGTCTTGTTCTAGTAAAAATATAAGGGAATAATCCTAAAAAATTATTGAATAGAATTAATGAAAATAAGGAAATAAATAATAATGTTCTTCCTTGAGTTTTATTAAAACCAATTAAAATTTTAAATTCTTTATGTAAAGTTGAAATGATTTTAATTCAAAGAAAATTAAATCGTGATGGAATTAATCAGAATATAGGAGGAATAATTAATAATCCAATTATTGTTCTTAGTCAATTTAAAGATAAATTAAAATTTGTTCTTGGGTCGAAAGAGGAAAATAAATTAGTTATCATTTTCAATTAAAAGAGGTTCTTTTTTTTTCTTTTTTTAATTCTTTGGGAGAATAATTAAATATATAAAAATTTATAATATTAAATAAAAAAAAAATTCTAATGAAAAAAAAAAATAAAGTTAATCATCTAAGTGGTGCTATTTGAGGAATTAAAAATTATTATTTATTAATAATAATTTTAGCTTGACAAGCTAATGTTATTTTTTAACTAAATTTTTAATTCCATTAGAAGTAGTTGTGAGGTACTATAGTATGGTTTAAAATTCCATTGCTTACTTTCAGCCATCTAATGAAGATTCTAATGTCTTAGCAATTCATTTAATAAAATATTTCGGAGAAATTCTTTCAATTACAATTGGTATAAATCTATGATTGGCTCCACAAATTTCAGAGCATTGTCCATAAAATAAGCCTGTTCGGTTAGTAGAAAATCTAATTTGATTAAGTCGTCCTGGAGTAGCATCAATTTTTACTCCTAAGGCTGGAATTGTTCATGAATGAATTACATCAGTAGCTGTTACAATTAATCGAATTTGAGATTCATATGGTAAAACGACTCGATTATCAACATCTAATAATCGGAAATTATAATTATTTATTGAATTTGTTGGAATTATATAAGAATCAAATTCAATATTTTTAAAATCAGAATATTCATAAGATCAGTATCATTGATGTCCAATTGATTTAATTGTAATTATAGGATTATTTACTTCATCAATAATATAAATTAACCGAAGAGAGGGAAGAGCAATAAAAATTAAGGTTAAAGCTGGTAAAATAGTTCATACTACTTCAATTAATTGACCTTCAAGAAGTAAACGATGAGAAAATTTATTAAAAAATAAAGTTAGTATTAATTGACCAACAAGAACAGTAATAATTATTAAAATTATTAAAGTATGATCATGAAAGAATGAAAGTTGTTCTATTAAGGGAGAAGCCCTATCTTGTAATAAGAGAGTTTTTCATGTAGCAATTTCTAAAAAAAGTTTAAACTTTATTTTTGGGGTTTAAATCCAATGCACTATTCTGCCATATTAGAAATTTCTAGTTAAAATAGGAAGTTCGGAGTATCTATGTTCAGCAGGAGGAAGATGTTGAAGTCATTCAATTGATGTTACTATTCTAAGAGTTGAAAGACTTTTTCGTTGAACAGAAAATCTTTCTCATAAGATATAAAGTAGTAAAATTACTGCAATTAAGGAAATTAAAGATCCAATTGAAGAAACAATATTTCATAATGTAAATGCATCTGGATAATCAGAATAACGTCGTGGTATTCCCCTTAATCCTAAAAAATGTTGAGGGAAAAAAGTTATATTTACACCAATAAATATAACTAAAAATTGAATTTTTAGGAATTTATTATTTAAAGTTAAACCTGTAAATAAAGGGAATCATTGAACTAAACCAGCTAAAATAGCAAAGACTGCTCCTATTGATAATACATAATGAAAGTGAGCAACAACATAATAAGTATCATGAAGAATAATATCTAATGAAGAGTTAGCTAAGACAACTCCTGTTAACCCTCCTACAGTAAATAAAAATACAAATCCAATAGCTCATAAAGATACTGGTCTATATCTGATTTGAGTTCCATGAAGAGTTGCTAATCAACTAAATACTTTAATACCTGTTGGTACAGCAATAATTATTGTAGCTGAAGTAAAATAAGCTCGAGTATCAACATCTATTCCTACAGTAAATATATGATGTGCTCATACAACAAATCCTAATAGTCCAATTGCTATTATAGCATAAATTATTCCTAAAGTTCCAAAAGCTTCTTTTTTTCCTCTTTCTTGGCTAATAATATGAGAAATCATTCCAAATCCTGGTAGAATTAAAATATAGACTTCGGGGTGACCAAAAAATCAAAATAAGTGTTGATAAAGAATTGGATCTCCACCTCCTGCAGGATCAAAAAATGAAGTATTTAAATTTCGATCTGTTAATAATATAGTAATAGCACCTGCTAAGACAGGTAAAGATAAAAGTAATAGGATTGCAGTAATTTTTACAGCTCAAACGAATAGGGGTATTCGATCAAAGGTTATTCCTCTTGGTCGTATATTAATTACTGTTGTAATAAAATTTACAGCTCCTAAAATTGAAGAAATTCCAGCTAAGTGAAGTCTAAAAATTGCTAAATCTACAGATGATCCTCTATGGGCAATATTAGCTGCTAGTGGTGGATAAACTGTTCATCCGGTTCCTGCTCCATTATCTACAATTCTTCTTATAATTAAAAGTCTTAGAGATGGAGGTAAAAGTCAAAATCTTATATTATTTATTCGAGGAAAAGCTATATCAGGAGCTCCTAGTATTAGGGGTACTAGTCAGTTTCCAAAGCCTCCAATTATAATAGGTATTACTATAAAAAAAATTATAATAAAAGCATGAGCTGTTACAATTACATTATAAATTTGGTCGTCACCAATTAAAGATCCAGGGGACCCTAATTCAGATCGAATTAGTAATCTTAAAGAGGTTCCAACTATACCTGCTCATGCACCAAATAAGAAATACAAGGTACCAATGTCCTTGTGGTTAGTTGAAAATAATCATTTGTTCGGTAAAATGGCTGAGTATTAGGCAATAAACTGTAAATTTATGAACGAAATGAAATTTCTTTTACCAAGTCTTATATTCAATAATGATTTTAAATTGCAAATTTAAAGGTGATTTTAAAAATCTAAGGCTTAGAAAACCTTTTCTATTTTCAACTTTGAAGGTTGATAGTTTTTATAACTTAAATCCTTACGTTGAAAATAATATTGTACAGAAAAATAATCCTCTTAAAGCTAAAAAATTAATTAAAATTATTCTGAATCTAAAAGTAGGGGTTTTTAGATTTAGATTTTCTCTGAAGTTAATTATTAAAGAGGTGAAAGTAATTCGTAAATAAAAGAATAATGTAATTAATGTAAAAATAATAAGTAAAGTTCCTAAAAGATAGAAATTATTTTCTAATAAATTATTAATCACAAGTCATTTAGGGAAAAATCCTAGGAAGGGGGGGAGCCCTCCTAAAGATAGGAAATTGATTAAAAAGAATAATTTAATTATTTTTCTAGAATTAAGGGTAAAGTAAAGTTGATTTAATGTATAAATATTTAATTTGTTAAAAAATCAAACAATATTAATTGAAATAATTCTATAGACTAAAAAATATACAAATCAAATTATTTGGGAATTGAGTATACTTGCTAATATTCAACTAATATGATTAATTGATGAATAAGCTATAATTTTTCGTAATCTAATTTGATTTAATCCTAAAATTCCTCTTATAATAGTTGAAAATAAAATAATTGTGAGAAAAAATATTCTTACATGACAATTATAAAATAATAAAATTATAGGGGCAATTTTTTGTCATGTTAATAGAATTAAACCATTAGTTCAATTTAATCCTTCTATTACTTCAGGGAATCAAGAATGGAAAGGAGCTGAACCTATTTTTGTTAAAAGCGCAGAATTTAAAATTAAAGTTAGAAAATTATGAGAAAAGATAATTATTTCTCTTAAATTTAAGGATAAAAGAATAGAAAAAAGTAGAATATTAGAAGCTAAAGCTTGAGTAATAAAATATTTTAAGGCTGATTCTGCGGGGTACAGATTTTTTCTATCACTTATTAGGGGGATAATTGATAGAAGATTAATTTCTAAGCCTATTCATATTCTAAATCAAGAGTATGAAGAAATTGCAACTAATGTTCCTGAAATTAATGAAAAAAAAAATATTAATTTATAAAAATTTAAAATTAAAAAGAGAAAGATTAAAACTTTCATAAATGGGGTATGAACCCAGTAGCTTAATTAGCTTATCTTTTTACATTTTAGTATATGATGTACATAAGTTTTTGATACTTAGGGAAATAGTTTAATTCTATTAAATGTAGCAAAGGTGGGGGGGCCACATGACCAATTCTATCAAAATTGTCCTTTTCTTCAGGCACCTTACT